GAATTGACAACAAGAATTTTGTTCTTTTTACGAACCTGGTGTCGATAAATCCGCGAGTCTAGAAATTCATTTCGGCCAATTGAACCTTCTCGAACTGTTTCTTTTTAAGAACTAAAAAAATTTGTGCCAAAATAACAGATGCCAAGAAGACCAAAAGACCTTGGACACGTAATGGATCTTGAAGTACTATTTCGGCATCTCCCTGACCAAATCCACCCACATTAGGATTACTCGTTAATGGTTGATCAAATTTGATGGATTCACCCTCTGAAACAAGAATTTCTGGTCCTGGAGGGATAATATCAACCACTTGACGTCCATCCGATGGGTCTGTTATGATTATTTCATATCCCCCTTTTTCTTTTCGTATGATTTTGCTTACTATGCCCGTTCCTGTAGCATTATAAACTGTATTGTTACTCTTGCTTCCGTCGGGATAAATCTGACCCCTTCCCCTATTTCCTCCTACATATATAGGATATTTTAAGAAGTGAACATCTTTGTTAGTAGCGGGGTCGGGGGAAAGAATAGGAAAGGTGATTTCACTATATTTCTGGCCGGGGACAGGCCCTATTACAAGAATATTTTTTTTATTAGGGCGGTAGCTCTGAAAAGACAAATTTCCTATCTTTTCTTTCATCTCGGGAGAAATACGATCGGAAGGAGCTAATTCAAACCCCTCCGGTAAAATAAGAACAGCCCCCACATTCAACCCCCCCTTCTTACCGTTAGCAAGGACTTGTTTCACTTGCTTATCATAAGGAATTCGAACAACTGCTTCAAATACAGTATCAGGAAGTACTGCTTGTGGAACCTCAATATCCACAGGCTTATTAGCTAAATGACAATTGGCACATACAATACGCCCAGTCGCTTCTCGTGGATTTTCATAACCCTGCTGTGCAAAAATGGGATATGCACTTGAAACGGGTGCCCGAGTTATGATATATATCATGAGCGATACGGAAATAGATCGAGTAAGATGTTCCTTTATCCAAGAAAAAGTATTTCTAGTTTGCATGGTCTAATCATTGGTCTGAAAATTTCTACAATAAATTGGGTAGGTCGCTAGTATAGTTTCCTATCCACGATTCTGCTACTTATTGGAATCATTTTACTGGAATACTATAGTATAAAAATAGTATGAAAACCCCCGGATAGAATTTAATACTTATGTAGAACTACAAAGTAAGAAACGTTCTAATTGGATTAATATTGGTGGATCATTTATCAATCATTCATTGAATGATAAATAACTACAAGTGATGGAGATACACGATTTAAATAATGAAAAATCCAATATTTAAAAATAGTATCGAGAATTACCGGAAAAGTGGAAACAAGACCAGATATAATTTGATCATTATGACCAAATCCAAAATCTTTGTACACAGAACCAATCATTAGTTCCCAGCCGTGGGGTGAATGAAATCCGATACATAAATCGGTTAATAAAAGAATCGAAAAGGCTTTTACTGTATCACTTAAGTTATATAGTAATTCCTGAGCCCAAGAGTTGAGAATAACAAGTTCTTCATTAACTAAAATCGAATAACCACTTAGAATAACAAAACAGATTATATTTGTCGAGAAGTGTAAAATTGTATGGATACGATCCTCGTTGTGTATCTTGATTAATTGGATCGTTTCTTTGTGAATTCCTATAAGAAACTTTTGTAGATATGTCTCCGAGTATTCCTTGATCATTTCTTCCAAGAGGAGGATTTCGTCTAATTCTATGAACTTTGCTAGAATACTTTTTTCTTGAATATCATTCAAAAAAATTTCAGATTGGCCGATATTCGCCCAATTAATAACCCAAGATTCCATACTTTTAGTAAATGAGAGAGAAATCCACCAGGGTAGAAATACTATAGATGCAAGATACAAAAGAGGAGTGAATGCTTTCTTTTTTTTCATTTTTCGCCCGTTAATTAAAAATTAACCCACTCCATTTGTCGACTTTATAAGATCGAATCTTTCAAACATGAGTTGTAGACAAGGCATCAAACCTATGAATCTATTTTATTTGTGATTTTATTTTGAATCTAGAAAGAATACAGAAATAGACTAAGACTCCACGACTGAAGAAATAATACAAAATAGTGTTGCCAAATATCTCAATTCATCAAATTCCAAACAAGTGTCTCCTTTCGATGAATGGCCGAAAGAAGTACTTTAAGGAATGAATATTATTGAGATTGTGAGACGAAAGAACCCCTGATTCTATCAAAATATCCAACATTTCAAAAAAAAGTCCAACGATTCCCCATAGTTAAGAATAGAATAATTGAGAGAAAGATATTGTGATGGTCAAAAAAATGAACGGCAAAACAAGACAGAAACAGGCCAGTTATCATTATTAAGAAAACCTTTTATTGGGTAGTAAAGAACACAAATGAAAGGATAAAAAGTCGATTGAAAAAAAAAAAAAGAATTTACAAGATATCGTTTATCTGCATCTGTTTATCTCCATCTAAAGTATCACTTAGTTATAGAAAAAAAAGGATTCTTGTGTTTTTTTCCTCCTGCTGAGAAAGCATTCGTTCTTCAGGCCCATCAAAATTAAAATACTTCAATTGGTACGCGCAAGAAATAGGCCAATTCCGCGGCTTTTTGTTCAATTTCTCGTGGAGTCAAATTCTCATCAGTACGAGTCAACGGAACAGCCCCCCGGCCTCTGATATCCATATAAAGGACAGGACGAGCATAAATACCCTCTTTAACTTCTATTCGAACGGATTGAATATCTTTTATAAGGAATCGGAGGAATATGCGACGATTTTTTCCAGGAAATCCCCAACGAAAAATACACACTATTCCTTCCTTTCTATCGAATCGATCATAACCACTACCTACATTCCAGGAGATTGTGCACCACAAATAGGAACTAATAAAGAGACCCGCGATCCCGTAGAAAGACATCACGATCCCCTGTGGAAAAAAAATGATTTGCTGAGACGGGACAAAAGATATCAAATTTCTACCAAGAAAACTAGAAGTTCCAACCAACAAGAATCCTAATGAACCTAAAAAAACGATAAGGGCCCAACAAAAATTACTTAGTTTTCGAGACCCCGTTATAAGTTCTATCCATATATGTTCTGATCGCCAACTCATACTTCATCCGATTGCATTTTATTGAAATTGAGAGAATACCCCAAATGATTTTGACTTTACTTTTTTTGTTTCCGAATGAACTTTGATTAACTAGCACTAGTTTGGTGTGAACTAGCACTAGTTTAATGGAAACTTTTAGGGGTAATTCATCAAATTTGTTTAGATCTAAAATAATAACATACCCCTCGTATAATCCCAATATACATATTGATATACATATAGATTGACCCACTTTACATTTTAGGCATCCGGCGATCCTGATCTATTTGAAACTGGCTAGAATTCAGTTCCCTATAGATCATTTTCTGCAGGCATAAGAGCTTTTTCCTTTATGTTCGGCAGAAATCACATGTTCTACCATAATTTTAGTTTCCGAAATAAATATCTATATTATGCTATAAGTCTAAGTTTCAAAAAAAAAACGAATGAGATTGCGTCCCCTCAGATCTAAACAATCTTGTTTTTTTGAACATGAAGAAATAAAGAAGCCATTGCAATTGCCGGAAATACTAGGCCTACTAAAGGCACAAAAATAGAGGGAAAATTGAAAGTTGTCATAAAATGGGTACCTCGGTTTATTATTTGTACCTGTTCTTTTTTTTAATATCATATTTTATATTTATACTAATTATAATTAATAATTGTAATTAATTCGTAGTTATTATTAATTAATTCAATTTGAAAATTTTTAATTAGAGATATTAGTATGTAAGTGAGTATATAGAATAAGTAAAAAGTCCAAGGAATGTAGAACTAAATAAATGGACTTATTCATCTGTTTACATGAAAGATACATATGATAATCCATTTTATTTTTCTTCGTTTCTTTGTGTTTTGTTCTTGTCTTCGATTTTAATAAAGAAAGCGTTATCCGCAACTTTTGATTTTTTCTACAATTAGATCTTAATCTTAGGTCGCCAAAGAAAACTCCCTTTTTAGTTACTTTGATTCCGATAAGCTAAGATTCGGATAAGCTAACTACTTGTTTCCTACAAATACAAAAATGGAACTTAGTGCACTCTACTTGATTGAATTGGCATTCAAAGGAAAGAAGGCGTGGAGCTTAAATAACTCACTCAGAATGCTTTTCAAAAGATTACGCGGTACGATTAGGTCGAATAAGCCCTTCTGGAATAAATATTCAGCCGCTTGTGAACCTTCGGGTACTGTTTTATTCAATGTTTGTTCAATTACTCTTTTACCCGCAAATGCAATGTAGGAATTTGGTTCGGCAATAATAATATCTCCCAACATACCAAAACTGGCTGTTACCCCACCAGTAGTAGGAGATGTAAGGATTGATACATAGAATAACTTTTTATTTGATTGATAATCATATAAAGCAGACGATATTTTAGCCATTTGCATCAGGCTCAAACTCCCTTCTTGCATGCGCGCTCCCCCCGAAGCGCACACTATAATAAGAGGTAGAAATTGATTGGTAGCGTACTCAATCAAACGGGTGATTTTCTCCCCGACTACGGATCCCATACTACCCCCCATAAACTGAAAATCCATAACCCCAATTGCTACGGGAATACCATTTAGTTGACCTATGCCTGTTTGAACAGCCTCAGTTAATCCTGTCTTTCTTTGATAAGAATCAATCCGATCTTTATAAGGCTCCTCCTCCGAATGAAATCCAATGGGATCCAGAGAGACCATGTCTTCATCCATAGGGTCCCAAGTACCGGGATCGATCGAAACTTCGATTCTTTCGGAACTACTCATTTTCAAATGGTATCCACACTGTTCACAAATATTCATTTTTGATTTCAAAAATTTCTTATAATTTAATCCATAACAATTTTCGCATTGAACCCACAAATGCCTGTATTTTTGAGTTGCATCGAGATCACTAGACCTTTCTCTTAGAGTTA